GCTTAACACAAAAGCGGAAAAAGAAATGATAATAACCTGGTCCCGCGCATCTACCATTATACCCATAATGGTCGGCCACACTATTGCTATCCATACAGGAAAGGAGCATTTACCTATTTATATAACAGATCGTATGGTAGGACATAAATTAGGAGAATTCGCACCTACTTTAAATTTCCGAGGACATGCAAAAAGCGATAATAGATCGCGTCGTTAAAATGAAAATTAAAAAACGTATATATTAAAATGAAAATTAAAAAACGTATATAAATATTAAATTAAATAAATATATAAATAAAAATAAATAAATAATAATATTTTTTATTTATACTAATAATATAATAAATTGATTAGTAGGAGACGAACTTTATGACAACAGAAGTATACGCTTTAGGTCAACATATATCTATGTCTGCTCACAAAGCGCGAAGAGTTATTGATCAAATTCGTGGGCGTTCCTACGAAGAAACACTTATGATATTAGAACTCATGCCTTATCGAGCATGTTATCCCATTTTTAAATTAGTTTATTCTGCAGCAGCAAATGCGAGTATCAAGATGGGTTCGAATGAAGCAAATTTAGTCATTAGTAAAGCTGAAGTAAATCAAGGTACTATCGTGAAGAGATTAAAACCTCGAGCTCGAGGGCGTAGTTTTGCGATACAAAAACCTACCTGCCATATAACTATTGTAGTGAAAGATATATCCTTAGGTGGATATATAGATACCGACTCTATTACATGGTCACAAAAACCTAAACGGAAAAAAAAGGATACAACTATGTCGTATTATGATATGTATAGTAATGGGGGAACATGGGACAAAAAATAAATCCAATTGGTTTTAGACTTGGTACAAGCCAAGGTCATCATTCCCTTTGGTTCGCACAACCAAAAAATTATTCTGAGGGTCTGCAAGAAGATCAAAAAATAAGAAATTATATCAAGAATTATGTACAAAAAAATACGAAAACGTCTTCTGGCGTCGAGGGAATTGCGCGTATAGAAATTCAAAAAAGAATCGACCTGATCCAAATAATAATCTATATGGGATTTCCAAAAATATTAATAGAAAGTCGACCCCGAGGAATCGAAGAATTACAGATGAATTTACAAAAAGAATTTAATTCTGTAAATAGAAAACTTAACATTGCTATCGCACGAATTGAAAAGCCTTATGGAAACCCTAATATTCTTGCAGAATTTATAGCCGGCCAATTAAAAAATAGAGTTTCTTTTCGCAAAGCAATGAAAAAGGCTATAGAATTAACTGAACAAGCAGATACAAAAGGAATTCAAGTGCAAATTGCAGGACGTATCGACGGAAAAGAAATTGCGCGTGTTGAATGGATCAGAGAAGGTAGGGTTCCACTACAAACCATTCGAGCTAAAATTGATTATTGTTCCTATACAGTTCGAACAATCTATGGGGTATTAGGCATCAAAATTTGGATATTTATCGAGGGGGAATAATAAACCTTATTTCCCTTTTTATTCTATCCAGCAATGGAACCCAGCAATGGAACAAAAGAAATTAGTTCTTCTTTTCTGTTCAATAAAAAAAATGAACAATTATAAATTATAATTCTATAGGGTTTAATAAAAATTAAATTAATCTTTTTATAAAATTGCTATGCTTAGTGTGTGACTCGTTGGTTTTTTGAGGGTTAGTATAAAAACCGGCCCCATAGTATAAACAAATAACTATATAATAACCAACTCATCACTTCGTATTATCTGGATCCAAAGAACCAGTCAAGATATGATATATTGTTCATATTGTTGTAGCAACTGAAATATTTTTTATTATTTATTAAAAAATCTGCTTCTAAATTGTTAATAATAAAAAAAAGAAAGGGTATGGATAAATGGAAGGATGAGAGGAAGAAAGAAAATATTGATGATATATAATTCCAATATGTAAGGTCTATGAGTCAGCTCATAAAAAATCTGTGTAATAAAGCATCAATACGGATTCATCATTAAATGGATCTGCTCATCGAACAAAAAATAAAGAGCTTCGAGCCAATAAAGACTAAGAATATTGACTCAAGAACTAATAGCTCCATTGTAGAATTCAGACCTAACCATTAAATAAGAAGCGATGGGAACGACGGAACCTGTGAATTCAAAAGATTCTATGAAAATGAATTTGAATGATTCATTGATCGGGATGGCGGAACCGACCAGAGACCAATTCATCTATTCGGAAAAGTTATGAACGAATGATAGAACTGAAATAGAAATGGAAAGAGTAAATATTCGCCCGCGAAAACTTTATTTTCTTGGATTGCTAAATTTGGGTCAATCCAATAAAGAGTAAAACAAAAAAAAGATTCCTTTTAACATTCTTATATCGATAAATAGAAGAAAAAAGAGTTTATTTATTAATATTATAATTAATATTATATATATATATTAAATTAATTAAGATTTGATCTAGATTAAATGAACTCCATGATTCAGTTATTAAAACGAAATTTAAATACATCTATGCATAA